CTGGTTAAAGAATCTCTTTCTACTTGGTCTGGAACAATTAGTAGATTTTCTGGAAGAAATACTGGGTTATGTTTCTGGCGGCAACATGCTATTGGGTGGTGGTCCCGCTTATGGGGTCAAATTCATACGTTCTAAGAAGAACTATTTTCTTAGCTATCTCATCAGTATTCTACCAAATCCCATCAATCGAATCGCTTTTTCGAGAAATACGAGACATCTAAGTCGTACAAGTAAAGAGATCTATTCATTGATAATAAAAATAAAAGGGAACGGTGATTTTCTTTCTGATCAAATAGAATCTTGGTCACTCGTGAACGTTGATTGGGTTGATGATAAAACAGAATCCTGGTTGTTTGAGAACAGTAAATGGATTGATGCTGATGAGGAAGAAGAACGATTCTTGGCTCATTTCTCCACCTTAACGACAAAAAAAAGGATGGATCAAATTCTATTGAGTCTGACTCATACTCATAGTGATCATTTATCAAAAAACGACTCTGGTTATCAAACGGTTGAACAACCGGGATCAATTTACTTACGATACTTAGTTGACATTCATAAAAAGTATCTAATGAATTATGAGTTCAATAGATCCTGTTTAGCAGAAAAACGGATCTTCCTTGCTCATTATCAGACACTCACTTATTTACAAACCTCGTGTAGGACTAATAGTTCTCATTTCCCATCTCATCTTCGCGCAAGACCAAGACCCTTTTCGTTTCGCTCAGTCCTATCCCCTTCTAGGAATATTTTAGTGATAGGTTCTAAAGGACTTGGACGATCCTGTTTGGTCAAATACCTAGCGAAAAACTCCTATTTTCCTTTCATTATGTTATTTACGGACGAGTTTCGGGATGACGAGCCTAAAGAGTTTATGATGGACGATAGTGAGTTGGATGAGCTTGAGGGCGGCGTTTTTGATTATGATGATTTGGATGATGACGATTTTGATGATGACGATTTTGATGATATTGGCGATATCGATGCTGACTTTGATTTTGATATGGAGCTGTGGATAACTAGGATGGAAGCGCTAACTATATATACGACGTCGACAGTAGAAATGTTCCCGTTTGATACCACCTTTCAATTACAATTAGTTCGATTAGAATTCGCAAAAGCAATGTCCCATTGCATAATATGGATTCCAAACATTCATGATATGTCTGTGAGGGAGTCGAATTACTTATCCCTCGGTATATTAGAGAACTATATCGACAGAGATTGTGAAAGAGGTTCCACTAGAAATTTTCTTGTTATTGCTTCGACTCATATTCCCAAAAAACTGGATCCCGGTCTAATAGCTCCGAATAAATTCAATACATGCATTAAGATGCGAAAGCCTCTTATTCCACAACGGCGAAAGCACTTTTTCATTCTTTCCTATACTAGGGGATTTCACTTGGAAAAGAAAATGTTCCATACTAACGGATTCGGGTCCATAACCATGGATCCCTGTGCACGAGATCTTGTAGCACTTACCAATGAGGCCCTATCAATTAGTCTTGCACAGAAGAAATCAATTATAGACATGAATACAATTAGATCCGCTCTTCATAGACAAATTTGGGAGTATCGATACCGGGTAAGACCGGTTAGGGAGCATGGGGTCGTTTTCTATCAAATAGGAAGGGCTGTTGCACAAAATGTACTTCTAGGTTATTGCCTAAGTAATTGCCCCATAGATCCTATATCTCTCTTTATAAGGAAAACCTTCGGTGTGGCAGGGGATTCTTATTTGTCCAAATGGTACTTCGAACTTGGAATGAGCATGAAGAGATTAACGATACTTCTTTATCTTTTGAGTTGTTCTGCCGGATCGGTCGCTCAAGATCTTTGGTCTACACTCAGACCCGGTGATCCAAGGCTCAGCGCTTCTTTTAGATTCGGTCGGAATGATTCTGATCTAGTTAATGGCCTATTAGAACTAGAAGTCGCTCTGGTGGGATCCTCACGGACAGAAAAAGATTGCAGTCAGTTTGATAATGATCGAGTGACATTGCTTCTTCGGTCCGAACCAAGGAATCCGTTATATATGATTCAAAATGGATCTTGTTGTATCGTTGATCAGAAATTTCTCTATGAAAAAGAAGGCGAATCGGGGTTTGAAGAAAAAGGCGAATCGGAGTTTGAAGAAGATGACGAATCGGGGGTTGGAGAAGAGGAAGGGGAAAGATCCCCCCTCCTGAATACGGTAGAGATGGGTTCATTCCATAACATAATTGGGTCTCCTAGAATATGGCACCCTGGTTTCAATCTATTTGATTTTTTCGAAAGGACCGATGAATTGGAATTTCCCTATTGGGCCAAGTCATTTTTGGACAGGTGGCCTCGTGAAGCGGAGCCTGAACTGGATTATTTTGAGCTCTTCCAAATGATGCTGGCCCGTGCACGAGAGGAATATTCCGAAGAAGAAGAGGAGGAGGATGAGTATGAGCAGAATGATTCGGAGTTCTTGCAGGGTGAAATCATGCAGTACGGGGTACGAAATAGATTTTTC